TATATATTATATTTTTGATATATACATACTTAGCTAGATCTCTGAAATAGAAATACTGAAATACAAAGTATAAAACTACACAACGCAAATTTTGCTATTGCTATTGTCTTGGATCCACAATTAATCCTAAGGATCCCTAGATTTGTGTATTTTTTTACATCCAGTAGTTTCGGACATGGGTCGAGCCAAGTATCACAACTCTTTATCCCCATTTCTACCCATCTGGGTATATTGTCCTTTTCTTTCCGTGTTGAAATAGAAAGTTATTAATAGACGAGATTTTCAAAAAAAAACTCTTCTTCCTATTCCTGGAAGAAAAGAAAGATTTCTTTACTCGATACAAATTTGACATAACATGATAAAGTTATATTTTATTTCTATTTAATTATTTCATTTAGTAGAATTATTATTAATTAATTTAATTTTTATTTAATTATTATTTAGAATTTATTAATTATTGTAATTGAAATAAGGTTTCCATTATAACCATATATAGTAATATAGTGAAATGATATTCCAGGTTCTTTTAAAATAAAAGCAAAAGAATTTTTTTTTTCAATACCCACTCTTTGATTTCTATGTTCTTTAATTTTTATTAGTTTTAGTTAAGTTAAGAATTCGAGTGATTGGGTCTGTATATTTATTCTGAGAGGAAATGAAATATTCAAATGATTTTTCATCAAATGACTATTCATCTATTTATTTTGATGTAACTAGCGGAAGGAAAGATCTATGGAAAAATGGTGGTTCAATTTGATGTTATCCAAGGGGGGGATAGAATCTAGGTGTCGGCTAAGTAAATCAATGGATAGTCTTGATCCTCTTGAGAATACTCGTGTAAGTGAACACCCCGTTCTAAATGATACAGAAAAAAACATTTTGAGTTGTAGTACTCGTGATAATAGGAATGTTGATCGTTTAGGGGATATTCGGACTTTCAGCGCGGATGACACTTTTTTGGTTCGGGATAGTAATAATAGAGACAGTTATTCCATATATTTGGATATTGAAAATCAAGTTTTTGAGATTGATAATGATCATTTTTTTCTTAATGAATTAGAAAGTTCTTTTTATAGTTATTGGAATTCTAGTTATTTGAATAATGGACCTAGGAGTGCTGACTCCCGCTATGATCATTATATGTATGATACTAACTATAGTTGGAATAATTACATCAACAGTTGCATTGATAGTTATCTTCGTTCTCAAATCTGGATTGATAGTTATATTTTAAGTAGTAGTGAACATTATAATGAAAGTTATCTTTATAATCACATTTGTGATCAAAGCAGAAATTGTAGTGAAAATAAGAGTTCCGTTCTAAAAACTGGCACAAATAGTATCGATTTAACTCTAAGAGAAAGTTCTAATGATCTTGATGTAACTCAAAAATATAGGCATTTGTGGGTTCAATGTGAAATTTGTTATGGATTAAATTATAAGAAATTTTTGAAATCACGAATGGATATTTGTGAACAATGTGGATATCATTTGAAAATGAGTAGTTCAGATAGAATTGAACTTTTGATTGATCCAGGCACGTGGAATCCTATGGATGAAGACATGCTATCTCTGGATCCCATTGAATTTCATTCGGAGGAAGAACCCTATAAAGATCGTATTGATTCTTATCAAAAAAAGACAGGATTAACTGAGGCTGTTCAAACAGGTATAGGCCAACTCAACGGCATTCCCGTAGCAATTGGGGTTATGGACTTTCAGTTTATGGGGGGTAGTATGGGATCCGTAGTAGGCGAGAAAATCACTCGTTTGATCGAGTATGCTGCCAATAAACTTTTACCTCTTATTCTAGTGTGTGCTTCTGGAGGAGCACGAATGCAAGAAGGAAGTTTGAGCTTGATGCAAATGGCTAAAATATCTTCTGCTTTATATGATTATCAATCGAATAAAAAGTTATTTTATATATCAATTCTTACATCTCCTACGACTGGCGGGGTGACTGCTAGTTTTGCTATGTTGGGGGATATCATTATTGTTGAACCGAACGCCTATATTGCATTTGCAGGTAAAAGAGTAATTGAACAAACATTGAATAAGACAGTACCTGAGGGTTCACAAGCGGCTGAATTTTTATTCCATAAGGGTTTATTCGATCTAATCGTACCACGTAATCCGTTAAAAAGTGTTCTGAATGAATTATTTCAGCTTCACGCGTTCTTTCCTTTGAATCATAACTCAAGTATAGCTTTAAGTTAATTAAATGAATTCCATTTTTGGGGTTCTAGTGAACAAGTATTTGTTTATCGATTTATCAAAAAAATTGGAAAAATCCAACGAATGGTTTTTTGTGACATAAGAAGAATTTGTAGAATTGTAGAAAGAATCATGTAGATAATTACTGATATTCTTGATTACTAAGTAGGAAATGAAACCTCTATCAACTAGCAACAAGCTAAAAGAACGAAATTCTTTTTTCCGCGAAATTCAATTGGGTAATGAAAATAATAAATAAAAAAATCTCATCTTATTTTCTTACCTTCGGATTATAACGAAATTTTCGGGAATTTACAATTTATTTGCATTTATAAGTGGAAGAAACTCTTTATTATTTATTACATTACTTTATTAAAATTAAAGTTATAAAACAAGAAAAATATATTAAAGAATAACAAAGAAAAAAAGAAGTGGAAGTGGATTATCATTTATATCTATATATTTCATGTAGAAAACTGAATAAGCTCATTTAATTAGTTCTAGATTCCTTGCACTTTCATTCTATATACTTATTTAATACTTAAACTTAGATTCACTTCGATATACTAAAATTATACTATATTAGATATACTATATACGAATTTAGAATACGAATTCTAATAATTAGAAGATATCTTTCTCTTTTTAACAATAATAATATAGTATATAGTAAGTAAAAAGATTAATATAACAATAAATAACAGATACAAATATTCAATCGGGGGTGCCCAGCCTATGACAATTCTCAACAATTTACCCTCTATTTTTGTGCCTTTAGTAGGCTTAGTCTTTCCGGCAATTGCAATGGCTTCGTTATCTCTTCATGTTCAAAAAAACAAGATTTTTTAGATTCGATGAAAGAAAGTTTTACTTATTTTTTTTTCAAGACCTATACTTGAATCATAACAGAGATATCCGTTTTAGATATATATTTAGTATAATTCTACTATAAGATTAAAAAAAAAAAAAAAATGACAACGATAAAAAAAGGGTTTTTTATGCAGGCGTGAATATGATATTTTTTTATGCAGACGTGAATATGATATATTAATAAATGAGCCGTTTGAAAATCAATCAAGATTGGAGTAGATGCCTGAAATAAACGCAAAGTAAAAATATCTGTATGCGCGTAGATAGGGGATCGTACGAGAGGGCTTCATTTTAGTATTTTAGACTAACAAATTGGATGAATTCCTCCCAAAAATGCACACCAGAATGGTGCGAGTTGATGAAAGTTACTTCGGAAACAAAAAAAGTAAAGTCAAATTCATGCGGGCTAGTCTCTCACTTCCAATAAAATGCAACCGGATCTAGTATGAGTTGGCGATCAGAACATATATGGATAGAACTTATAGTGGGGTCTCGAAAAACAAGTAATTTCTGTTGGGCTTTTATACTTTTTTTAGGTTCATTGGGGTTTTTATTGGTTGGAATTTCCAGTTACCTTGACAGAAATTTGATATCTTTATTCCCGTCTCAGGAAATCGTTTTTTTTCCCCAAGGGATCGTGATGTCTTTTTATGGGATCGCTGGTCTATTTATTAGCTCTTATTTGTGGTGTACAATTTCATGGAATGTGGGTAGCGGTTATGATCGATTCGATAGAAAAGAAGGAATCGTGTGTATGTTTCGTTGGGGATTTCCTGGAAAAAATCGGCGCATCTTACTCCGATTTCTTATGAAAGATATTCAGTCTATCAGAATAGAAGTTCAAGAGGGTATTTATGCTCGGCGTGTCCTTTATATGGAAATCAGAGGCCAGGGGATCATTCCTTTGATTCGTACTGATGAAAATTTGACTCCACGAGAAGTTGAGCAAAAAGCTGCGGAATTGGCTTCTTTTTTGCGCGTACCAATTGAAGTAGTTTGAAATGAACTGAAAACTGAAGAATAAACATTTGTCTTACCAGGAGACTAGGAGTCCTTTCTTTTGCTTTTTTGTTTCTAGAGTATAACTTAACTGAAGTTTCTTCACAATACTGATGAAGCAAAGAAGACGTATATTATATAATTACTAAACAATACAATGAAATTACTAAACAATACAATGAAATATACTAAACAATACATTTTTTTGTCAGTCATGTATTCTTTCGTTTTTTAGACTATGATTCTGTAATTTTTTCGAAATTCAAAGACTAACTAATCGCTGAACTCATAAAAAAAATATATAATAAATTTATATATTTACATATAGAAGTTCGACGTCTTGTAATAGAACTTATGCTGGATAGAAATACTAGATCATCTAGAGTCGACGGATGAGACGGGGTTTGGTCAATATTTACAGACAAAAAAAATGAAAAAAAAAAAAGCATTCATTCCCCTTTTATATCTTACATCGATAGTATTTTTGCCCCGGTGGATCTCTTTTTCATTTAATAAAAGTCTGGAATCTTGGGTTACTAATTGGTGGAATACTAGTCAATCTGAAACTTTTTTAAGTGATATTCAAGAAAAGAGTATTCTAGCGAACTTCATAGAATTCGAGGAACTCTTCCTATTGGACGAAATGCTAAAGGAATATCCGGAAACACATTTACAAAGGTTTCGTATCGGAAGAATTCACAAAGAAACGATTCAATTGATTAAGATGTATAATGAAGATAGTATCCATATGATTTTGCACTTCTCGACAAATTTACTCTGTTTCATTATTCTAAGTGGTTATTCTATTCTAGGTAATGAAGAACTTATTATTCTTAATTCTTGGGTTCAAGAATTCCTATATAATTTAAGCGACACAATAAAAGCCTTTTCTATTCTTTTATTAACCGACTTATGTATAGGATTCCACTCACCTCATGGTTGGGAACTAATGATTGGCTCTGTCTACAAAGATTTTGGATTTGCTCATAATGATCAAATTATATCTGGCCTTGTTTCCACTTTTCCAGTCATTTTGGATACAATTTTTAAATATTGGATCTTCCGTTATTTAAATCGTGTATCTCCATCACTTGTAGTAATTTATCATTCAATGAATAACTGAAAAATAATGATCCACCGACAAAATTTTTAGAAGGTTGGTTATTTTTTAAACACTTCAAATTTTACTTTTTTATATTTTATACATTTTGTCTATACATCCACACATCCAAGAGATTCAAATTTTTACATTTTAGTAAAAATTTTTCAGTAAATAGCAACGTCGTGGCTAGGGAACTCCGCTAGTGACCCACTCAATTTTATTGTAGAACTTTTCGGTATCAACATTGGACCATGCAAACTAAAAAGACCCTCTATTGGATCAAGGAAGAGATTACTCGCTTCATTTCCGTATCGCTAATTATATATATAACAACTGGAGCATCTATTTCAAATGCATATCCCGTTTTTGCACAGCAAGGTTATGAAAATCCACGTGAAGCAACTGGCCGTATTGTATGTGCCAATTGTCATTTAGCTAATAAACCTGTAAGTATTGAGGTTCCACAGGCGATACTTCCTGATACTGTATTTGAAGCAGTTGTTCGAATTCCTTATGATATGCAACTAAAACAAATTCTTGCTAATGGTAAAAAGGGAGCCTTGAATGTAGGGGCCGTCCTGATTTTACCCGAGGGGTTTGAATTAGCTCCTCCTGATCGTATTTCGCCAGAGATGAAAGAAAAAATGGGTAATCTATCTTTTCAGAGCTATCGCCCCACTAAAAAAAATATTCTTGTGATAGGTCCTGTTCCGGGTCAAAAATATAGTGAAATAACCTTTCCTATTCTTGCGCCGGATCCTGCCACTAACAAAGATGTTCACTTCTTAAAATATCCCATATACGTAGGCGGGAACAGGGGAAGAGGTCAGATTTATCCCGACGGGAGCAAGAGTAACAATACGGTTTATAATGCTACAGCAGCAGGTAGAGTAAGCAAAATAATACGAAAAGAAAAAGGGGGATACGAAATAACCATAACAGATGCGTCAGAGGCACGTCAAGTGGTTGATATTATACCTCCAGGACCAGAACTTCTTATTTCAGAAGGTGAATCCATCAAACTTGATCAACCATTAACGAGTAATCCTAATGTGGGCGGATTTGGTCAGGGGGATGCTGAAATAGTACTTCAAGACCCATTACGTGTCCAAGGCCTTTTGGTCTTCTTAGCATCCGTTATTTTGGCACAAATCTTTTTGGTTCTTAAAAAGAAACAGTTTGAGAAGGTTCAATTGTCCGAAATGAATTTTTAGATCTTCGGATTTATCAATATCAAGTTCTTAAAAAGAACAAAATTTTTGTTTATCATACCAAAAGAGTTTTTGAAAAGCATTTTGCTTTTGTTTATATTCTTTTTTGATTTCTATCGGATTGGGGTAATTACTTGTACTGCATTTCTAGTTATAGTATGCATATTGCTTGATAAGAAGACCGTTTTATCCCCTCTTTATTTTTTTTTAATCTAATTAATAGAATCAAATTTGACTAAATACCAAAAGTAAGTAAGCGGAAAAACAAAGGCTAAATGAGGGAACAAAGTATTCTAGGAGATATTATTCTATTCATCTTGCCGTTCTTCGACACAAGAAAAAAAAAATTTCCGCATCCCTTTTCTTGTCTTGTGTTGAAATAATAATGATTCCCGATCTGATTCCTCAAAGATTCCGACTTAGTTGATAGTTTTTCCAGGATTATCATAACATTCTTTTTGGTTTTCTACGCAGATTGGATATAAATTGGATTGATTTTATTATGTATACATATAAGTGTAAAATTTAAATATTAAAATAAAGGAGTAAACAAACAAGCAAGTTTTTAGAGCAAATAGAACTTGTTCAATGAATTTCAAAATTCAATTTTGATGAAATGAAATATTCAAATAAATAGGACTGAAGTTCTATTAGTATAGAAAAAATAGAAAAAGTGTGTCACACAGGAAAAGGAAATTGAGTAATTCCTTCTTTCTGTTAACTTTGAAACTATTGCTAGATACTATCGAGGAACAAATGTTCTGAATCAATTAATGAAGTTACTTTTTCAAAAACACTGCCCAGAAAAAAAGTCTAATGGAGTTTTTTGAAATATTAGAAAAAGGGGGGGATAATCCATTTTGTCATTTATACGAATATTGATACGAAAAATAAAGTATGATGATTATTTAAGAACTCGACGGGACCCTCTTTTTCTTTGTCTGATTCGAGAGGGTCCCGCCGAGTTCTTATGCCTTCATGTCTACAACTAAGTTTATCCCAGTACTACAGGGATGAGCCCAATCCAGAATATGAACCATAAAAGAAAATGCCTACTAAACCAATCACAGGAATACCAGCTACAGTACCTATTATCCAAAGAGG